AAGAACACAGAATCACGCTCTGTAGGATTTGAACCTACGACATCGGGTTTTGGAGACCCACGTTCTACCGAACTGAACTAAGAGCGCTTTATTATCACAAAGAATATTTTGTGACCCCAATATGTCTTGGATATATACTATCAAAAAATTAAAGATTTCTTATGGATATCCAATTTTCTTTTAATCGATCTTCCCCGTTACTGTTCAGAAGAGAAGTAATAGGTAGGGATGACAGGATTCGAACCCGTGACATTTTGTACCCAAAACAAACGCGCTACCAAGCTGCGCTACATCCCTTTCAATTGGTCTACAGTGTCATTGTAGAGAATCCCGGTTTTGTTTTCCATATCTTTATTTCTTCCATTGATATAGATAAATATCTTGTCATTTCTTCGTTTTGGTTTCAAATAAATAGAATTATACTAAATAAAAATAGTAAAGGACTTCTATTATATTTCTATTATATAATTCTATTTCTATTATATTAAAGTATGAAATAAATATGAGATCCTGTAAAAAAATGAGTATTTTTCGCAAATTTCTAGCCTAAAGGCGCATATTTATTTCTTTTAAGATTAAATAAAAGAGTACAATTTATTTTGTACATTTCAACTTGAATTAGGGATTCCGCGTATAAATAAAAGTGGCCAATCATTAAGTACATATACACATCTGGTTATATATGTATTACCATTATATATTAGAAATAATAAAGAAGGAGGAGAATTTAAAATGCGAGATCTAAAAACATATCTCTCCGTGGCACCGGTAGTAAGTACTCTATGGTTCGGATCTTTAGCAGGTTTATTGATAGAGATCAATCGTTTTTTTCCGGATGCGTTGATATTCCCCTTTTTTTAATTCTTGTTATTGCTATGGTAGGGGGGGAAAGGATTAGAGATAGAATCAAATATCTGTAACTAATCCCTTCCCTTCTTTTTTTTTCGAATATATATTCGAAAAAAAAAAAGGGGGGGGGTTCCCCTCGTTGAAACTAGTAACTCGGGCCAGGCTCAAATTTTAATAAAATTAATAAAAAATAGAGTGAAATGTGATGGTTGGGGCAACAATATCATACAAGATACTTAAATAAAAATGAAATGCTGTTCGGCAATTTAAAATTCTAAATCTAGTAATATAGCTAGAAATCATTATATTACTTAATTTATTACTATATTGTTATTTTTACTATATTGATTTATATTGATTTATTGCAACGAAATCTTTCTTTCATAATTAGATTTAGAGTTACCTGTTTTTTTTGTTCCTTTCTTCTTCCTCATTTCGGATCGGAAAATTAAAGAATTGAATGAATCAAAAACCAAAGGAGGCTCATGGCCAAGGGTAAAGATGTCCGAGTAACGGTGATTTTGGAATGTACCAGTTGTGTTCGAAATCGTGTTAATAAGGAATCAACGGGCATTTCCAGATATATTACTCAAAAGAATCGACATAATACGCCTAGTCGATTGGAATTGAAAAAATTCTGTCCCTGTTGTTACAAACATACGATTCACGGGGAGATAAAGAAATAGATCGAACCGGTCGCTTGTGTGTCAGTTTTCCGTTCCAAGGAAGATTAAAAATGACATATTAGATATATCTAATATATATTAATTTAAATATAAACAAACCAAATCCTATTTCGATCAGATCAACTGTGATGGATAATTAAGAAATAGGATTCGGGTCTTTTCTTTAGGATAAGGAATAAACAAACCATGGATAAATCCAAGCGAATCTTTCTGAAATCCAAGCGATCTTTTCGTAGGCGTTTGCCTCCGATTCAATCGGGGGATCGAATTGATTATAGAAACATGAGTTTAATTAGTCGATTTATTAGCGAACAAGGAAAAATATTATCTAGACGAGTGAATCGATTGACCTTAAAACAACAACGATTAATTACTATTGCTATAAAACAAGCTCGTATTTTATCTCCGTTACCTTTTCTTAATAATGAGAAACAATTTGAAAGAAGCGAGTCAACCACTAGAACTCCGGGTCTTCGAACCAGAAAAAAATAGGATGACTCTTGAATTGAATCAAAAAAATTCCAATCCAAACTCAAATGTGGATTGACGCTATTTTTTCTAAAAATAGGAAATCCAGATTTGATTGTCGTGTCATTTGAAAAAAAAAAAATAGGGGAAGTATAAGAAATACTTTTTATTGAACGTGTTTCTTCATTTTGATGACGATTTCATATTTTATTATACTAATTTCTACTCTACCTTCCCAGAGTTCATTTTCCAGGGAACTCCGTTTAAACCATTCCAACGGATTCCTTTCAATCTCTTTATTTTATGATCTCATTGGAAATCATATAAAGACAACTCTTATTTAATATAGCTATTTGGGCAAGTATTTTACGATTAAGAAGCAACTGTTTCTTGTACAGATTGTTTATTAATCTACTATAACTAAAGTATACTTTATTGTCTCGAATTACTGCATTTATACGAGTGATCCACAAACGACGAAAATCTCTCTTTTGTCTACCCCTATCCCTATGAGCCGAAACCAAAGCTCTTATTTTCTGTTGAGTAATAGTCCGAGTAAGTCTTGAATGAGCCCCGCGAAAACTTGATGCAAATAAACGGATTTTTGTTCTACGTCTTCGAGCTATATACCCTCGTTTAATTCTGGTCATTGAATAAATGAAACTTTGATGAATAACTAATTGATTTCCTTTCTTTCAGTTATTCCCTTCCCGTGTCCTAGTCTATTAATAACAAAACGGATTCTTCCAATGTATAAAATAAAAATTCCAATGGCTTTTGCTACTCTAACCTTCCCGACCACGATTTTTTTTTAGGCATTTCGCCTAGAAATAAAATAGAAATAAAAATTGTATTGATACTAGGTATCAAAAACACATAGTAAATAAAAAGTAATAAATAAAAATAGATTCTAGTGGGTTCCATCGTTTCTATGGTTACTTCTTAAACGGCGAGGTCCTCTCTATACACCGGAGCCCTTCCTTCATTTAATGAATGTTATTGTTAACTTGTACAGTTCACATCCTTTGGCTCTACCAAAAATTATCTAGTACTAGGTCTTTCACAACGAGATCTATTTATACAGTAACGGTATTTAATTATGAAGATTTGCTGAGTAGCTGACCCTATTAGTCCGTTGTTTCAAGAATAAGGCCTAAAATTTTGACTTTTTAAAATAAGATTTCCCCTGCTTAATGAATACCATTTGCTATCAATGGGGAATCCTTTCTCATCTTAAATTTAAAATTGAGGTGATTGGATTTGCACCAACGGGAACCATACATTTGATACCCCAATCGAAGGATAGATCTTTTTTTTTAAGTTATTGAATATTCAATGGAGTTCGTCCATTCTATCCTACTCACTGGTACGGATTGGTGATACTGGATCAATTGTTTTCTTTCTTTTATCCTAGTCCACGGTCTGAACGAGTCGCACATACACCCTAGTACATGTTCCTCGTCGCTGAGGACATCCTCCAAGAGCGGGGGATTTCGTGACATTTCTGATTGGCTGTCTTGTGTTTCTAATAAGTTGTTTAATAGTTGGCATGTTGAATCATATATATATAATGGGCTGGTTTAGATCGATCTTAACCGGATCCTTAGAAATTCTTTTTTTTTTTCTATATTAAAAATTTCTATATTAAGAAATTTATAAATAGAATAGTAATAGATATAAATAGAATAGTAAATTCGGTAAGAAGATAAAATATCAAATCACGAATTCATGTGAAATCCTTGTTTTTTTTTATTCAGTCGCTACAAGATCAACAATTCCATGAGTTTGGGCTTCTGTTGCTGACATAAAAACATCTCTTTCCATGTCTTCGGATACAACCCATAAGGGTTTGCCTGTCCTTTGGGCATAAACCCTTGTGATGGTTTCGCGCAGCTTCAGCAGCTCTTCCGCTTCCAAGACAAATTCTCCCGTCTGTGCCTCATAAAAAGAACTAGCGGGTTGATGGATCATTACCCTGATGATATAATCTATGATATAACATAAAAAATGTTTCTTCTATACTCGCATGATGAAAGTGAAAGGTGAGTGGATAAAGACTAATCAAAAAAGATATAATTGAACAACCGTACAGGCATTTTTTGCGCATTGCATACGGCTCTATAATGGAATTTACTTTTACCTTACTTCCATTGAAGAAATAGAAAAAAAAAATGATAGAGTCTATCAGACTCAGGTTGGTAAATAATCCAATAACCGCCCTTCCTTTTGTAGTAGTTCCAAAATACTATAAAAATACTATGATGGTTCCGTTGCTTTATATATTTATTTCGTCTGTTATTTAGCAATCCCAAAGTTTCTTTTTTTTTTTCAAATAAAAAAACAAGATTTATTTTTATATTCTTTTATAACCTAAATATTGTTAGCCCCCTGGTGTGAAAACAAAAAAGTTTGTGACGCTGAAATAGGCCTCCCGACGGATTGACTAAACTCGAAAATGCCTTTTTATCTCATACTACTCTTTCGATACGTAATCTAACGGTTTAAATAAAAAACATTTCTCATATCGAATTCGAAGTGCCATGCTATTATTACTTAAATATTCATATAGAGCGAAGGCATAGTTTTCTTTTTTCTCTCAAATCAAATAAAAAACTCATTGGCGCCGAGCGTGAGGGAATGCTAGACGTTTGGTAATTTCCCCTCCGACAAGAATAAAAGATCCCATCGAAGCGGCTAATCCCATGCATATTGTCTGTATATCTGGTCGCACAAATTGCATAGTATCATAAATAGCTACTCCGGGTATTACCCACCCGCCAGGAGAGTTTATAAACAAATAAAGATCTTTGGTATCATCCTCTATGCTGAGATATACCATAAGACCAATAAGTTGATTCGAGATCTCGCTATCAACCCCTTGGCCTAAAAAAAGTAATCTTTCTCGATAAAGTCGGTTGATTGGGATAAAATGGTATCCCTTAGAAACCGTACATGCACCTTTTGATGCATACGGTTCAACAAAAATCATGAAAAAAGAGAATCAATGTGTAGATTCTAGCTTTTTTTTTTCATAACAGGTTTTTTAACTTATAACTTAACTTAATAAAAATAAAATAGATAAAATGGACTTTTCTTTCATTTTTCACGAAAGATGAGTTTTGGCCTGTTTTGTTTATCTAAAAAAATTGCTAAGCTTATCTGACTAACTTCTCATTGATGTATTGTTTCATCGAGATACAATTTTAATCGCGATGTAATTTTCTTGTTCCTGACTGGGCTTCTTCAATTTTTTTAGGTTTATGCTCTACTCCGCGTAAAGATCCGCCCGATTTGGATTTGTACATATAGGACAAATGCCCCAACACCACGTCCTTTTGCTACGACTTCCCTATTTTTTTTTATTCATTTCATGTCTTCCAACAAATATTCAACGCATTCATCATATTACTCGATTGATTAGCATCACTTTTATTTCTAAATATCTAAATAAATCGAAATAACTAAAATATGATATAAATATGATATTAAGTCGTAATCATAAATATATTAAATATATTTATTACCAATTGGTTTTTTTCTAAACGGAGCCTGGATACTTCATTTAATTGGTCTAACCAAGCCAACCATAAATTATTCTAATTGATAATATTAATCCGTATACCCTCCCTAAAAAATGGATCTAATTGCACTTCACGCTCCAAATTTTTGATAATTGAATCAATCTTTCTCGGGCGAAAGAGGGAATATCTCGATCGGGGAAGAGAACGGGGAAATACCGTATGCCCAATATATCTGACAAGTCGCACTATACGTCAATCCACAATGCATCTTCCTCTCCAGGACTTCGAAAGGGTACTCTTGGAACACCAATAGGCATTAAATAAAAGAAAAATTAAGTACTATATCTCACTTTGATGTGAAAGCGTAACAGTGGGTTTAGTGGCCTAATGCTATTGATTTTATTATCCCATTTTATCCATAGATTGACTAAGTTCATAAAATAAAAAAAAAAAAGAAGACAAAATGAATTAAGGAAAATTCTTCCAAATGAGTCCTTTGAATGATGAACAAATATATATAGATTCACCCATATAAAATGGTATCAACCCCTTACCATTGCGTATTGTTACTTATCGGGTATAGAATAGATCTGCTTCTTTTTGTTCCTACGAACAAAAAAGTTTCATTATTACTAAAAGTAATTATTACGCAAAGCATCAAACAAATATTAATGCTTTCCCCGAGAGAATCCCCTAAAAAGGGGGTCCATAGCATAGCTTTTTTCAATGCAATAAAGTTACATTGTGTCTATTTTTCGTTGATAAAGGGGTATTTCCATGGGTTTGCCTTGGTATCGTGTTCATACCGTCGTATTGAATGATCCGGGTCGTTTGATTGCTGTCCATATAATGCATACAGCTCTGGTTGCTGGTTGGGCCGGTTCGATGGCTCTATACGAATTAGCCGTTTTTGATCCCTCTGATCCTGTTCTTGATCCAATGTGGAGACAGGGTATGTTCGTTATACCCTTCATGACTCGTTTAGGAATAACGAATTCGTGGGGCGGTTGGAGTATCACAGGAGGGACTGTAACGAATCCGGGTATTTGGAGTTACGAAGGTGTGGCCGGGGCACATATTGTGTTTTCTGGCTTGTGTTTTTTGGCAGCTATCTGGCATTGGGTGTATTGGGATCTAGAAATATTTACTGATGAACGTACAGGAAAACCCTCTTTGGATTTGCCTAAAATCTTTGGAATTCATTTATTTCTCTCAGGGGTGGCTTGCTTTGGTTTTGGTGCATTTCATGTAACAGGATTGTATGGCCCTGGAATATGGGTGTCCGATCCTTATGGATTAACTGGAAGGGTACAGGCCGTAAATCCAGCGTGGGGTGTGGAAGGTTTTGATCCTTTTGTTCCGGGAGGAATAGCTTCTCACCATATTGCAGCAGGGACCTTAGGCATATTGGCAGGCCTATTTCATCTTAGTGTTCGTCCGCCCCAACGCCTATACAAAGGGTTACGTATGGGAAATATTGAAACCGTCCTTTCCAGTAGTATTGCTGCTGTCTTTTTTGCAGCTTTTGTAGTTGCTGGAACTATGTGGTATGGTTCAGCAACTACCCCGATTGAATTGTTTGGTCCGACGCGCTATCAATGGGATCAAGGATACTTCCAACAAGAAATATATCGAAGAATTGGTGCTGGCTTAGCCGAAAATCAAAGTTTATCTGAAGCTTGGTCTAAAATTCCTGAAAAACTAGCTTTTTATGATTACATCGGTAATAATCCGGCAAAAGGGGGATTATTCAGAGCGGGTTCAATGGACAACGGGGATGGAATAGCTGTTGGGTGGTTAGGACATCCTATCTTTAGAGATAAAGAGGGGCATGAACTTTTTGTACGTCGTATGCCGACGTTTTTTGAAACATTTCCAGTTGTTTTGGTCGATGGGGACGGAATTGTTAGAGCTGATGTTCCTTTTAGACGGGCAGAATCAAAATATAGTGTCGAACAAGTAGGTGTAACTGTTGAGTTCTATGGCGGCGAACTAAATGGAGTCAGTTATAGTGACCCTGCTACTGTGAAAAAATATGCTAGACGTGCTCAATTGGGTGAAATTTTTGAATTAGACCGTGCTACTTTGAAATCCGATGGTGTTTTTCGTAGCAGTCCAAGGGGTTGGTTTACCTTTGGGCATGCTTCGTTTGCTTTGCTCTTCTTTTTCGGACACATTTGGCATGGTGCTAGAACCCTATTTAGAGATGTTTTTGCTGGTATTGATCCAGATTTAGATGCTCAAGTGGAATTTGGGGCATTCCAAAAACTTGGAGATCCAACTACAAGAAGACAGGGGGTTTGATACATATTGCTTTGTTACCTTTCGTTTTTATTTTATTTGACTGACTATAGGGTTGGGGTACTGGATAAATCTTGATTTGACATTTGGCCTTTTCTTTGACTTTTGTTCTTTCTTTATCCAGGAGACGGTCCAAAATAAACAGCTATGGAAGCTATAATTGTAAACCACGATCGAATCTATGGAAGCATTGGTTTATACATTCCTTTTAGTCTCAACTCTAGGAATAATTTTTTTCGCTATCTTTTTTCGCGAACCGCCTAAAGTTCCAACTAAAAAGTAAAATGGTGAAATGATTTTTCATTATCTCAATTGAAAATAATGATCCTCCCACTATTGGGAGGATCGTTACTTCGACTAGTCCCCGTGTTCCTCGAATGGATCTCTTAGTTGTTGAGAGGGTTGCCCAAACGCAGTATATAAGGCGTACCCGGTAAAACTTACAAGTAACCCAGATAAAAAGATGGCAACTAGGGTTGCTGTTTCCATTATTATATAGTTTTAAGACATTATGTAGTTTTAAGACCACAATGGATCTATGATAAGATCATTTATTTACAACGGAATGGTATACAAAGTCAACAGATCTTAATGAATATAAAATATTATGGCTACACAAACCGTTGAGGGTAGTTCTAGATCTGGTCGCCCCAAACGAACTAATGCTGGGAGTTTATTGAAACCATTGAATTCAGAATATGGTAAAGTAGCTCCTGGTTGGGGAACTACTCCTTTGATGGGTCTCGCAATGGCTCTATTTGCAGTATTTCTATCTATTATTTTGGAGATTTATAATTCTTCCATTTTACTAGATGGAATTTCAATGAATTAGATTTAATGAATTAAATTTACAAGAACCATTAACTAGCTTTTTCAATACAAAGTGAAGCATTTAGTTTTCTGATTTTTATCCCAGTCTATTTTGGTAGTTCGACCGTGGAATTTCTTTTTTCTGTATTTCCGGAATATGAGTGTGTGACTTGTTATAATTGATCCTATGGCTAGTACAGAGAATAGATCTGTCATCTTGATAGAGATGGTTTTACTTCGTCGGATATTCATTTTTGTATCTGGAGCACGGAATATATGAAATAGATTACATTACAAAGTATTAGAACTATGATTCATACTTAATAGTCAGACCTCGTGGCCGGAAAAATTTTAAAGAGTTAGAAGTTATAAATAGAACATTTTTTTTCTTTCAAACTTCCGTTTAGACTTATTTTGATCAGTTTAGACTTATTTTGATCAAAGGACAAAGATTTCTTTTGATTTTTCGTCATTAGATCTAGTCATTGAATAAGTGATCATCCAACGGTTCTTACTCAGGGAATTTTGGGACTTATTTTGAGAAGGTTTTATTGAATCGTCGTGGTTCTAGTATGAATCTGAGGTTTTAATCGATTCATAGGGTCTTAACAAGAGAATTCCTATCAATAAAAAAACAACAGTAAAGCTGCATTACACATAAATAACAACAAAGAAAATAGGTAAATAGAAGATTCAAGAGGCCTATAATGATCAATATAGAGACGAATGAGCCGACTTGATTTTTTGGCATTATAACCACAAAGAATAGTTTTCGTGTTTTTTATTCTTTACATATCTTAAGAAAAAAAAAAAGGAATGCATAGAATTCATAAATTTTAAACTTTCTATTCCACACATCCGTTAGAACTATAGTATTGGGGTGTTTATGTTTGAGCCGTACGAGATGAAATTTTCATATACGGTTCTCGGGGGGGGTCTCCTTGTTTTACCTATCTCAATAAAATCTATGATTGGTTCGAAGAACGTCTTGAGATTCAGGCAATTGCAGATGATATAACTAGTAAATATGTTCCTCCTCACGTCAACATATTTTATTGTCTAGGAGGAATTACGCTTACTTGTTTTTTAGTACAAGTAGCTACGGGATTTGCTATGACTTTTTATTATCGTCCAACCGTTACAGAGGCTTTTGCTTCTGTTCAATATATAATGACTGAAGCTAACTTTGGTTGGTTAATCCGATCAGTTCATCGATGGTCGGCAAGTATGATGGTCCTAATGATGATTCTGCACGTATTTCGTGTGTATCTCACTGGTGGTTTTAAAAAACCTCGTGAATTGACTTGGGTTACTGGTGTGGTTTTGGGTGTATTGACCGCATCTTTTGGTGTAACTGGCTATTCC